TTTCTATGTTTTATAGATTTGTATGTAACTATTGAGAGTCGAGATATTATACATAATGTTAATATTCCAACAAAAAGTTTGATTTTAGTTCAAAATGATCAATATGTAGAATCGGAACAAGTGATTGCCGAGATTCGTGCCGGAACGTCCACTTTTCGTTTTAAGGAGAGGGTTCTAAAACATATTTATTCTGAGTCAGAAGGAGAAATGCACTGGAGTACTGATGTGCATCATGCGCCCGAATATCGGTATAGTAATGTTCATCTAGTACCAAAAACAAGTCATTTATGGATATTAGCAGGAGGTCTATGCAGATCCAGTATAGTGTCTTTTTCACTCCACAAGGATCAAGATCAAATGAATTCTAATTCTTTTTCTGTCGAAGAAAGAAATATCTTTGATTTGACTAATGATCAAGTAAGACATAAATTTTTTGGTAAAAGTAAAAAGGATGGGCAAATTTCTGAGTATTCAAAACCTTATCGAATCATATCCAATGGTCATTGGAATCTCATAGATCCCTCTATTTGTCAAGAGAATTCCGATGATTCCTTGGCGAAAAAGCGAAGAAATAGATTCGTGATTCCCTTACAATATGATCAAGAACGAGAAAAGAAACTAATACCATCTTTTTGTATTTCTATTAAAATACCTATAAATGGTATTTTACGTAAAAATAGTATTCTTGCTTATTTTGATGATCCGCGATATAGAAGAAGCAGTTCGGGAATTACTAAATATGGGATTGTCGAAGTAGATTCAATCGTAAAAAAAGAGGATTTGATTGAGTATCGAGGAGCAAAAGAATTTAGTCCGAAATACCAAATGCAAATGAGAGTAGATCGATTTTTTTTCATTCCCGAGGAAGTGCATATCTTCCCCGTATCTTCGCCCATAATGGTCCGAAACAATAGTATCGTTGGAGTAGATACACGACTTGCTTTAAATATAAATACAAGAAGCCGAGTAGATGGATTAGTCCGAGTGGAGAGAAAAAAAAGGAGTATTGAACTGAAAATTTTTTCTGGAGATATTCATTTTCCTGGAGAGGCGGATAAAATATCTAGGCACGGCGGCATTTTGATACCACCAGGAATGGAAAATAAAAATTATAAGGGATCAAAAAAATTTAAAAATTGGATCTATGTTCAACGGCTCACACCTATAAAAAAAAAGTATTTTGTTTTGGTTCGGTCCGTAGTCCCATATGAAATATCCGATGGGATAAATTTAGCAACACTTTTTCCTCAGGATCTCTTGCAGGAAAAGGATAATGTACAACTTCGAATTGTCAATTATATACTTTATGGAAATAGCAAGTCAATTCGAGGAATTTCTCACACAAGTATTCAATTAGTTCGGGCTTGCTTAGTATTGAATTGGGACCAAGAAAAAAGGGGTTTTATAAAAGAAGAGGTTCATGCTTCCTTTGTTGAAATAAGGGCAAATGATCTGCTTCGTGATTTCATCAGAATTGAGTTAGTAAAGTCCACTATTTCTTATACCGTAAAAAAGTATGATACGTCAAGTTCAGGATTGATTTACAATATTGGATTAGATCGTACCAATATAAATCCTTTTAATTCCAAGGCAAAGACTCAATCATTTCCCCAACATCAGGGAACTCTTAGTACGTTGTTGAATCGAAATAAGGAATGCCAATCTTTCCGAATTTTGTCATCATCCAATTGTTCTCGAATTGGCCCCTTTAATACTTCGAGATATAATAATGCGACAAAAGAATTGGATCCCATGAATCCAATTAGGGATTTGTTGGGTCCCTTAGGTACTACTGTATTTAAAATAGCGAATCCTTGTTTATCTTACTATTTAATAACTTATAATCAAATCTTTTTAAAGAACTATTTGTTACTTGACAATTTTCAACAGACTTTCCAAGTACTTCAATTTCAATACTGTTTCCTAGATGAAAATAGTAGGATTTATAATCCCGATCCGTGTAGTAACATCATTTGGAATTTATTCCATTTTAATTGGTGTTTTCTCCATCACGATTATTGTGAAGAGGCATGTACAATAATTAGCCTTGGCCTATTTCTTTGTGAAAATTTATGTCTATTGAAATACGGATCACGCATAAAAAAATCTGGTAAAATTTTCATTGTTCATGTTGACTCTTTAGTTATAAGATCAGCTAAGTCCTATTTGGTCACTCCGGGAGCAACTGTTCATGGCCATTATGGGAAAACCTTTTATGAAAGAGATACATTAATTACATTTATATATGAAAAATCGAGATCCGGCGATATCACGCAAGGTCTTCCAAAAGTGGAACAAATCTTAGAAGTTCGTTCAATTGATTCAATATCGATGAACCTCAAAAAGAGAGTTGAAGGTTGGGACGAACGTAGCCGAAGGCTTCTTGGGATACCCTGGGGATTCTTGATTGGAGCTGAACTAACCATAGCACAAAGTCGTATCTCTTTGGTTAATAAGATCCAAAAGGTTTATCGATCCCAGGGGGTACAGATCCATAATAGACATATAGAGATTATTGTACGTCAAGTAACATCAAAAGTGTTGGTTTCAGAAGATGGAATGTCTAATGTGTTTTCACCTAGGGAACTGATTGGATTGTTGCGAGCAGAGCGAGCAGGGCGTGTTTTGGACGAAGCGATCTGTTATCGGGTAATCTTATTGGGAATAACGAAGTCATCTCTGAATACTCAAAGTTTCATATCCGAAGCGAGTTTTCAAGAAACTGCTCGAGTTTTAGCAAAAGCTGCTCTACGAGGTCGTATTGATTGGTTGAAAGGGCTGAAAGAGAACGTTGTTCTGGGGGGGATTATACCGGTTGGTACTGGATTCAAAAAATTAGTACATCGTTCAAAGCAAGATAAAAACATTCATTTGAAAATAAAAAGGAAGAATCTATTCGAATTGGAGATGAGAGATATTTTGTTACACTATAGAGAATTTTGATAATTTTTTTTGTTCTTGCGTCCCGAACTATTTCCATGGGACATCAGACCAATCATTTACATGATACATTATTTAGTAATTCCTAACAAGAGGTTCATTCTTTTTACTTGAATTCTCTGGTCCCATTATGGATTTGGTAATCAACGAAAAATAAAGAATGAAAATAAATTCATGATTTTGGTCGTAGATCAATGGTCAATCCTGGTATAAGGTTCCGTCGGAACAATTATTTATTTCACAGGTTACTGAATCTCTCTAAAAAAAAAAAAGATAAAGTGTGGCAAAATGGGAAGACGATATTGGAACATAAATTTGGAAGAGATGATGGAAGCAGGAGTTCATTTTGGTCATGGTACTAAGAAATGGAATCCTAGAATGGCTCCTTACATCTCTGCAAAGCGTAAAGGTATTCATATTACAAATCTTACTATAACTGCTCGTTTTTTATCAGAAGCCTGCGATTTAGTTTTTGATGCAGCAAGTATGGGAAAAAACTTCTTAATCGTTGGCACCAAAAATAAAGCAGCGGATTTAGTAGCATCAGCAGCAATAAGGGCTCGATGTCATTATGTTAATAAAAAATGGCTTGGTGGTATGTTAACAAATTGGTCTACTACAGAAACAAGACTTCAGAAGTTCAGGGACTTAAGAGCGGAACAAAAAATGGGGAAACTCGCCCGTCTCCCAAAAGGAGATGCAGCAATGTTGAAGAGAAAGTTATCCACCTTGCAAACATATCTGGGTGGGATCAAATATATGACGGGATTGCCCGATATTGTAATTATCGTTGATCAGCAAGAAGAATATATGGTTCTTCGAGAATGTGTCATTTTGGGCATTCCGACGATTTGTTTAATCGATACAAATTGTGACCCAGATCTTGCAGATATTTCTATTCCGGCCAACGATGATGCTATAGCATCGATTCGATTGATTCTTACCAAATTAGTATCCGCAATTTTGGAGGGCCGAAATAGTTATATAAAAAAAGGTTGATTATCTTATAATTTAATAGTTAAGAAAAAGAAGAAGAAGATTAGTTCCTTTTTGTTGAACTCCATGGATTTCTTTGATTGTTTATTATTTTGGTTTGCATTTTTGAACTATGTTTTGAATATTTAATAAAAAATGATTGGTATTTTTTTTTATGTAATTTCTTGGTACTTGGTATTCTAAATATATCTAAATATAATGTATGATTTCTATTCATGAATGAAGGTAGATGAATTGAGAAAGATATGGTTGAATCAAAATAATTCCTTTTTTAAGTTCGATTTCTATTATAGGGCAATATGAATGTTATACTATGTTCCATTAAAACACTCAAAGGGTTATACGATATGTCAGGTGTAGAAGTAGGCCAACATTTATATTGGGAAATAGGAGGTTTACAAATTCATGCCCAAGTGCTTATCACTTCTTGGGTTGTAATTGCTATTTTATTAGGTTCAGCCATCATAGCTGTTCGGAATCCACAAACCATTCCGACCGACGGGCAGAATTTCTTCGAATATGTCCTTGAATTTATTCGAGACTTGAGCAAAACTCAGATTGGAGAGGAGTATGGTCCTTGGGTTCCATTTATTGGAACGATGTTCCTATTTATTTTTGTTTCTAACTGGTCAGGTGCTCTTTTACCTTGGAAAATTATAAAGTTACCTCATGGGGAGTTAGCTGCGCCCACGAATGATATAAATACTACTGTTGCTTTAGCTTTACCCACGTCAGTGGCATATTTCTATGCGGGTCTTAGCAAAAAAGGATTGGGATATTTCGGTAAATACATTCAGCCAACTCCAATACTTTTACCAATTAATATTCTAGAAGATTTTACAAAGCCTTTATCTCTTAGTTTTCGACTTTTCGGGAATATATTGGCTGATGAATTAGTAGTTGTTGTTCTTGTTTCTTTAGTGCCTTCAGTAGTTCCTATACCTGTCATGTTTCTTGGATTATTTACAAGTGGTATTCAAGCTCTTATTTTTTCAACTTTGGCTGCGGCTTATATAGGTGAATCCATGGAGGGTCATCATTGACTAACTTTCGAAATAGTTTTTTAAGCTTATCCCAATTAAAGCAATGCGGGGTTCAATATAATCCACAGGGCTGGAGAAGAAAATGAAAATAGCTAATATTATGTATTGTAGTATTGTATATATGAAGAAAGATAGATGATATTGCAGAGTTTTTAAGAGAAAAAAGGATTGGGTGGGGGGTCCTACTAGATATATGTACAGAATACGATTTAATACTAATAGAATAATAAAGTGCAGGTGGTTTACGTTATGGAAGAAAAAAAGTATATGTTATTTACTAGTTAGATAGGAATTATCCCTATCTCTTTTTTTCTAGCTCACTTCATTTATAATTTATATAGATTCAAATATCAGTCCTTTTTCGATTTTTTCTGTGATTGTTAATTGAATGAAAGAATATAAGAGTTTCTAAACAAGAAAACACAATGGATAAAACCGTATGTATCTATTTACATAAAACTCCATCATGGGTAGAAAGAAAGGAAAAACAGTATATGGAAAAAGTAGAAAAAGAAGTGGATAAAGATTAAGTAGTAATTCATTGGTTGGTTGTATCATTAACCATTTCTTTTTTTTTTTTTGCGAGGAAATTACCATGAATCCACTTATTTCTGCTGCTTCCGTTATTGCTGCTGGATTGGCTGTGGGGCTTGCTTCTATTGGACCTGGGGTTGGTCAAGGTACTGCTGCGGGCCAAGCTGTAGAAGGTATTGCGAGACAACCAGAAGCAGAGGGTAAAATACGAGGTACTTTATTGCTTAGTCTGGCTTTTATGGAAGCTTTAACAATTTATGGACTGGTCGTGGCATTAGCTCTTTTATTTGCAAATCCTTTTGTTTAATTTTATCGTAGAATAAAAATGTAAAAAAAAGGGGGGAGGCGAGTGGAGTGATACAAAAAGAACTCTGTTCTTTGTTAGTCCTATCTATAAGAGGAGAGCATATGAAAAATATAACCGATTCCTTTGTTTCCGTGGGGCACTGGCCATCCGCTGGGAGTTTCGAGTTTAATACCGATATTTTAGCAACAAATCCAATAAATCTAAGCGTTGTGCTGGGTATATTGATTTTTTTTGGAAAGGGAGTGTGTGCGAGTTGTGTATTTCAAGAATAGGTTGGATTTCGCCGGCTGCACTTTCTTTATATTTATGTATTCTTTTTTTTATTTGCGTAAATAGGAAAAAGGGTGCACAATCTCGACGAATTACTTCGTAATTGGATTTTATTCAGAAATCATATCCATATCTAAGAACCATAGCATTTCGTGACTAATTGGTAAATGAACTTTGATTCTCTATCAACCAATAATGTTGAGGTCTTTTACATGGTTAAAGATAAATTGTTTGAAGTCCAGGCACAGCATATCGTGGTACTCTTTCTACCGCTACATTAGTACCGAAATACCGCAAATAAAAAAATAAATAAATAATTGGGAATTTATCCGATGTATAACACTCATATGGATAAATTTATTTGAACCATTTACAGGTATAGGAAAGATGGGTATATTCCCCCACCCCTTTTTTTATCCACTGCCAAATCGACGACCTATATATTGTATAAAAAAGATAAATTTTTTAAATTTTTTGGATGAAAAAAAAAGTTTGTGAATAAAGAACAAATAAAGAAACAACTTTGCTGACAATTTTTTATTTTTTGTCTGGTCTGAAGAGTCCTACTATCCTAATATTCTGATGTTAGATCAGTTTCGATATCTTTGAATACGAACAGAAAAGAGAGGATAGGCTCAAGAGAGGATAGGTTCATTCCATTCAAAGATCAAAGATATGGGAATGTCTATCAAAGGAAAGAAACAATTGAGCGTGAGAGCCAAATGAATCAAAAGATTCATGTTTGGTTCGGGAAGAGATATGAGAGTTGTGAAATGAATGTAAAGATAATCTACTTTCATTAAATGATTTATTAGATAAGCGAAAACAAAGGATCTTGAGTACTATTCGAAATTCAGAAGAATTACGTAGAGGGTCCGCTGAACAGCTCGAAAGAGCGCGGGCTCGATTACGTAAAGTGGAAATGGAAGCAGATGAGTATAGACTGAATGGATACTCTGAGATAGAAAGAGAGAAAATAAATTTGATTAATGCTACTTGCGATAGTTTGGAACAATTAAAAAATTACAAAAATGAAACTCTTTTTTTTGAACAACAAAGAGCGGTTAATCAGGTACGACAGCAAGTTTTCCAACAAGCTTTACAAAGAGCTCTAGGAACTCTGAATAGTTGTTTGAATAGCGAATTACATTTTCGTACCATTAGTGCTAATATTGGTATCCTCGGGTCCGTGGAAGAAATAACTGATTAGCCTTTTTAATCTAGTTTAAAGTTTAGGTGTTTTTTTTTCCTTTCCTTCCGAAAAATAAAAAAGAGATACTAATGGGACCCCTTCGAGCTGATGAAATTAGTAATATTATCCGCGAACGTATTGAACAATATAATAGAGAAGTAAAGATTGTGAATACCGGTACCGTACTTCAAGTGGGCGACGGCATTGCTCGTATTCAT